TTACCAGCACTCCTATTATGATTCCAAATACAGGAGTAAAAATAGGAATAAGTAACCATATGAGCCCATAAACCTCTTTTAAGGATTCCGATCTGGAAAAAGAATTGATAGCTTGTACTTTTATCGTATCAATTATCATTTCAACGATCAACTTCTCCCATAATAATATCTATACTACCTAGTATTGTCATAATATCGGCCAATTTCATTTTTTTAACTAGCTGAGGAAGAATTTGCAAATTGATAAAACCAGGTGGACGAATTTTCCATCTCCAGGGAAAAACACTCCGATCTCCTACCAGAAAAATTCCCAATTCCCCCTTGGGGGCTTCTACTCTCACATAAAGTTCTTGTTTAGACAATTCAAAAGTGGGCGAAGGTTTCTTACTAATGAATCGATAATCAAAATCATTCCATTCAGAATCCTTTGTTTTATCAAAACGCCGTACCTCTAAATTCTCATAAGGCCCTCCGGGAATTCCTTCCAGGGCTTGTTGAATAATTTTGATGGATTCCACCATTTCACCGATTCGGACTAAATAACGGGCTAGTGAATCTCCCTCTTTTTGCCATTGTACTTCCCAATCAAATTCGTCGTAAGACTCATAATGATCAATTTTACGAAGATCCCACGGAATTCCGGAAGCTCGTAGCATTGGTCCCGATAAACCCCAATTTATTGCTTCCTCTCCACTAATAATACCCACCCCTTCAACTCGTTCCAAAAAAATAGGATTACGCGTAATAAGCTTTTGATATTCAGTAACCCCTGTTAAAAAATAATCACAGAAATCCAAGCATTTATCTATCCAGCCATAAGGTAGATCAGCAGCCACCCCTCCGATACGGAAATAATTATGCATCATTCGCATACCTGTGGAAGATTCGAATAGGTCATATATCAATTCCCTCTCTCGGAAAATATAGAAGAAAGGGGTCTGCGCACCGATATCTGCCATAAAAGGGCCAAGCCATAACAAATGAGAAGCTATACGACTCAGTTCTAGCATAATTACTCTAATATAGCTCGCTCTTTTCGGTACTTGGATATTTCCCAACTGTTCTGGTCCATTTACCGTTATTGCCTCTGTAAACATAGTAGCTAAATAATCCCAACGTGTTACATAAGGAAGATATTGTATAATTGTTCGATTTTCCGCAATTTTTTCCATTCCTCTGTGTAAATAACCCAATACGGGTTCACAGTCAATAACATTTTCCCCATCTAGAGTAATGATGAGTCGAAGAACACCGTGCATTGATGGGTGTTGAGGACCCATATTGACTATCATGAGGTCTTTTCTTGTAGTCGGTACAGTCATATATTTTTTCCCCGATTCATTATTCCACGAATTGCTGAAAACCAAATGAAGTTCATTAAAAATAATAATTAATATTTATAATTCTAATTATTATTATTATAAATATTATAAATAAATAAAAAAAAAAAATGAACTTAACGAGTTTTTGGCTCCCGAATATCCAATTGACTAATTAATTCTTTATAGCGTACTCTATTTTTCTTTGACAAATAAGCCAGGAGTCGTTGACGTTTTCCCAGAATTTTACGTAGACCTCTCTGAGATAAATAGTCTTTTCTGTGCAATTCCAAATGGGAAGTAAGTCTACGTATCTTATTGGTGAAACTGAATACTTGAAATTCAACAGACCCCCTATTTTCTTTTTTTTCTTCTTGCGAAATAACTGAAATGAATAAATTTTTAACCATAACAAAAAATTCTGCGTCCCTTTTTCTTTATTTACATTACAAATATAGATTTTACTAATCAGTAATAATAATGCCAGTCATTTTAATTTGTTATACACAATAATCGGGATTTATTCGTATACTTCTTTTTTTTTTAATTCACTTAACTTAATTGATAATCAATACAATTTTTTTTTTTCAATTTTATTCAAATATAGATAAAAAATTTCTAACCTACAAAAGAGAAGAATTTTGACCTAAGATAAGAAGATTATGACGACTCATTACTTACTAGATAGAATTGCTAAGATCAAGGTCAGGTAATCAGTATCATGTACCATAATCTAATATAACAACATAAGGCTGTATATATTTGTTTGTGTTCATATACCATGTCAGAGATGCCGCTTGATCCATGTAATGTAAATGTATCATCAACTAATTATCAATCGTGGATACATATGTATCCTTGACATAATGAAACGACTACCATTATTGGTATCAAACCAATAGCGATTCATACAAGCAAAATCTTCGAATCGATAATTTGGCCAAAGAAATAATTTGAACTTAATAAATCGATTTGTATCTACATCAAGATACTTATCCTCATAAAAAAATTGACCACAGCGCTTTACATTGTTCCCATTGCAAAATACTTGATTTCTATCCCCAACATTGACATTTCTTGAATTGAAACAAATGAGAATTCTCAATTCTCTACGACGTCTAGGAGATAAAAAATTATCAGGAACAATAAAATCATAAAAATTCTCGTTTCTATTCCCATTTTCGTGTCGTGCAATGGATTCATTAAGACCATTCTTATCAACATTTCTTTTTTCTTGGTATCTTCGATTAGTTTGGCGCTTACTCTTATGCACCCGTGAAATAGCTATGGTTTGGTACATGATAAATTGTCCGTCCCATTTTATGGATAGCCGAGCTGGTTCAATAATCAATAGTCCCCTTTTTATCAATTTTGTAAGAGTTGTAGACTTCGGAATCAGCATTACATCCAAACTTATTTCGTCCCTTTGAATAGAGGATATAGCAATTTCCTTTGGATTTCTCAATCTAAGGAGTAGGCAATATACCTTGATATTATTTAGTATTTTTTGATTAAAAGCATTATCCCATTTCAATTGAAAAAGAAAATATCTTTTCAGGAAGAAATCTAGTTCCGCTCCTATCATGGATTTATTTTTATTTTTGCTTTTTTGAATGTATGATCCCCGATAATCTTCTTTAACATTTTTTTTTTTCGATGGATCAGATCCAATATTTTTGTTATTTTGTGCATATGATCCAAGATCTCCTTGGACTGGCTGTTGTTTTTCTTCGTGATTTTGATTCTCTAATTCAAGAGATTTTTTTGGATTATATAATCTATCTTTTTTTTTCTTTGCGTTGATATTTTGACTAATGTTTTTATTTATATTCAATTTAAAAAGAAGTAAATTGATTGGTATGATCCACGGTTGAATCTTATATGTATTATAAAGTGACACAAATTCTGGTAAAAACCAAAGTTCTAGATTTGATATCGGACAATTTAGGATTTCTTCATTCATTCCCATCCAGTCCAAAAATGTTTTTGTTTGATTGGTTGGGCAGATTTGTTTATGAATCGGGGGATTCATAAACACTTTCTTATCCATTTTTTTTTTATCCATTTTATCAATTATTTGATAATAATTAGTCCGAGTCTTAGTATTTTTATTAATGTTGGCGCTGGCCCCGATATCTCTATTTCTCCATTCCTCAATATCGATCTTTTTTCTAAGACAAAAATTAATAGTTCTCCAATCAAAATATTTTCTATCCGGATTTTTATCCCTATCAATAATAGAATCTTCTCGTAGATAGTTTCCAAGATCTATATCTCTCGGCAAATAAAAAAGTTCGGGATTATAATTATTGTAATTATAGGAAATCCTTTTTGCCTGGTTTACTTGGAATGGCGACCCATAAATATATGAACCTTTCTTATCTTCATAATTCAGATATTTATTTGATAAAAGATCATATTTGTAGTTTTTAAATTTATCTTTTTGGTTCGGTAATGAATTTACTGCATATGCATAATTGTTTTCTTTCTTGTAATGAATTAATTGGTCTTTTTCATATGAATAAAAATTGGTTGAGTTTTTATTTTGAACCATCAAATTTTGATTGATTCTATTCCGCCAATTTTGCGGTACTAATCTAGACCATCTAGTCTGAGATAAATTGTATTTATAGTGATCATTACCCATTAACCAGCTTTTCCATTCATTCATTTTAAAACCGCTAAGTTTATTATACCTTGATTCGAAATAAAATATTCCGTGTGTTCCAAAAAAATCTTTTTTTATTCTATCCTTAATAAAAGGAATTGTTCCGTGATATTGAAATAAAAATTTCAAGTAATGCTTGTTGATAACTTGGGCTTGTGATAATTTGTAAAATACATATGCCTGTGACAACGAAGAAAGGTCACAAAAAATCTGCGAATTTTTATTTCTAATATTAGAAATAAACTTTTTTATAGTCGAAATAAAATAAATTTTATTTTTTTGATTTTTATCAATATAAAATCCTTTTTTATTTGTTTCATCATTGGAATTATCCGTTATTTTGTTTTTTAATTGAAGTAAAATTTTTACATGTATTCTGGGAATATTAATGATACGTAAAAAAATATCTTTGTATATCCTTTCAATAAACAAATAAAAAAAATAGTGATATTTGCGCATTAGTCGAGCACTTCTTCTTTTTAATATCTGCCAAATCTTTTTTGGTGATTCTAATCTTTTATCATCACAATTTGTTTCGTTAGGACTAATGTTTATATACGTAGTTATAAATATATTTTTTTTTTCTTTTGTTATTTTTTCGATTTGATTTCTGATTGTATTTGTCTTATCAGCCAGATCTTTCATCTTTTTTTCTGTCAGTGAATAATTTGTCCAATCCGCAGATCTAATTCGAATGGACGATTCATGATTTATATGATTACTTATTAGTGATTTTTTTTTTTTTGTATTCGATTCATATACTTCCCTCAATCCAAATAATGGAATTAGACTTGCTTTTTTAAGTTCTTTCATTATTCTTTTTATAAATCGAACTATTTTTCTAACCCATCTTGTTTTTTCTTTTGATACTTTTCGAAACCATTTTGCTCTTTCGTTTATAATTTTTAGGGCTAGAAAACGTTTTTTTTTCACTTTTATAAGTCTTTTTTCAAGTTGTTTCCAAATAGGTTCAAAAAAGGAAGGTAGTTGTCGGGGAGAACCAAAAGGTAATT